TCCCCCATCGGTTCTATGCCCGATTCATAACTAGAGAGCTTCTCTGGTCCTTCACTAATCGGGGCCAAAACTCCGGAAATTAGAAATGCCAAAATAGGAATAACACTTGATATTATTAGAAATGCCCAGAAAATATCATATTCGTGAAGCAGAAACATAGAAGCACTCCTATTAATGTGGAATATACCGAATTAGTTGATTCAAATTGGAATTCTCAATTCATCCATAACTGCATTAGTCGAAACAACAATTTTGATCAAACCACATAGTTTCGTTTGTTTACTTGTTGTGGGTCATGTATCGTCTCAAGATTCATCCAACGGAACCCCACTTACACTTACTTCGATTCTATTTAGATATGGTGTAGACATATAATGCTATTATACAAATCAAACTCTCTCCTACCTTGCCTCGGGTTTTCTATCAAACAAAAAAAGGAATTAAGGAATTTTTTTTAAAGAATATTTTAAATAATATGAATTGAAATTGAAATAATATTCAAACAATATTATTCAAATAAGATTAAATGAAATATTAAACATAAAGAATTTCAATATTCTATTAATATAATAGAGCCAAAGAGGAGGTCTGGCCCATTTTTTCTCTCTCTCTCTTTTTTTTTTTTTTTTCTTAGTGATTTAGAATATAGTCAGTAGTCAGATGTAATAGAATTTCTAGGAATTTCCATCTCGGGATTTATGGTATATTCTACGTGGCTGTGTTGGTGTATTCTTTTCATTAAGATCCGGATAGAGGATTATTGTTTCTATTGATTTGATACGGATACGAAAACGGAATGCATCGACCGATTCGATTCTCTCTCCCTGTCCCAGATTTATACTTAATTGATTTGATTCAATCCATTGAATTGTGAGGAACCCTTACATATAAAAACTCATGGGTTCCTATACCCAAATTAGGAAACTTTGGACCTGTACTACCCCGGCCCCGGCCCCCGAGTTAGAAGTCTTGAAAGAATCATTTCAGACACATTTCTAGGACTAAAGATCGTGATTTGGAATGACTCGAAATACTTATTTATTTAATGTAATAATAACACCTAGCAGGACCAACTAACGAGTTAGGTTTCGTGACAACAAAAAACGTTTCTTTTGAAGCAAACCTACAAAATGGGGCATAGTTTAATGGTAGAGTCGGCTGAATCGTAAATGATTTACAGAAGATACTTCGAATGGAATCATGCGTTGTCGAACGATTCGATAGACAAAATCTCCCCATCCCAAAACCAACTCATAGAACATAGAAATAGAAGAGGGTGCGTTGATACATTTAGGACCAATTCATTGTCTCTAAAACAATGAATTGGGATTGTTGTTCTGCCAAAAGGCGATACGTCGGGGGATTCCTAACTCATCCAAGTTCAAATGGGCCCTAATCTTTTTAGATAAAGTCTGCATTGGTAGAATTGGAATGATGAACAAATTGGATTGGGTAGATTGGAATAAAAAAAAATAAGTTATAAGTTTAAGTATTGTACAGAAAAATGACTACTTGCTTTGCTAAGCCGGTTATACGAAGAAAAGCCTATTGTACAATGAAACTTACCAAAGAGCTTCGTTTTTGAAACTCTGGCTTTTCTACAAATACAAGAACAAGAATAGGTTCTAGATAATGTGACTTACTATTAGATTGAATTTGGATTTGATTTGGTTGGGTCAGGTTGGAGTTTTTCTTGAGCCAGGCTCATGTTATGATTTTGACTTCATAAATTGACTTGGGTATACCAAAGCAAAGGTGTATCACTAAATCTTGGATCATGGACAAATAAAAGAGGAAAAAGGCCGTATGTCATTCACAGACGAAGATTAATGAAGAAGAATGGGTTTGTTTATCCGAGATTTGAAAATACCGATCCGATTGGATCCATTGGAATAAATTATTGTTTTCAAGCCCCGAGGGATCTCCGTGATCCTGTGGGAATGATTCCATTTCTATGGAACAATCAACCGGCCGGTCACACGCACTAATTAGGAAATGAATAAAAAAAATGTATAGGGCTATACGGACTCGAACCGTAGACCTTCTCGGTAAAACAGATCAAACTTATTATTATCGAAATGATTCGAACTGTTTCAAAGACCCAACATGCGTTTTTTTTTTGCATTGGGCTCTTTCATTAACTGATAAAAAGATCGGCTAGTCCACCATATTTTTTCTTGACAGGAAGATAACGAGATGGCTCCATGCGCTCGGATTCATTATTTGAATTCTGATCCGGGAGCAATACCAAAGTGTTTCAAAGAAGGGTTACCCTGACGTAGGTCTGCCTCCGGCCTAGATCAACCTAAGTTAAATGGAGTCTCTATCAATCCGCCCCAAGAGTCAAATATGATACTTCATACACCTTAAAGTTCATAGGACGAAAAGAGGTTATTTTGAGGTCCTTATCCTCATTATGCCTAGCATTGAAGGGACTGGGTATTCACCTTATCAATGATCAAACCAATGATGGGTTCTATTTGGTACCTGAATTGGCACC